TTTGTCAACCTCTTTCCGATATGAATCTATCTGATTCAGAAGAGAAGAACTTGCATCAGTATCTCCATTCAAACACGGGTTTGATTCCCACTCCATGTTTTGAGAAAGATTTACCATCCAAAAAGAGGAAAAAACGGAGTCTTTGTCTAAAGAAATGCGTTGAGAAAGGGCAGATGTATAGAACCTTTCAACGAAGGGCTCTTTCAACTCTCTCAAAATGGAATCTATTCCAAACATATATGCCATGGTTCTCGACAGGGTACAAATATCTAAATTGGGTATTTATAGATACTTTTTCAGACCTATTGCCGATTTCAGATACTTTTCCAGACCTATTGCGGATACTAAGTAGCAGTCAAAAACGGGTATCCATAATACTAAGTAGCAGTCAAAAATGGGTACGGGATATTAGGCATAGATCGGGTAGATCATGGCGAATTCTTCGGGAAAAAGGGCGTCTTGGTCGGATAAGTGAGATTTCGAATAAGTGTTTCCATAATGTTCTTCTGTCCGAAGAAATGATTCATCGAAATAATGAGTCACCATTGATATCGACACATCTGAGATCCCAAAATGTTTGGGAGTTCCTCTATTCAATCCTTTTCCTTCTTGTTCTTGCTGGATATCTCGTTTGTACACATCTTCTCTTTGTTTCCCGGGCCTCTAGTGAGTTACAGACAGAGTTCGAAAAGGTCAAATCTTTGATGATTCCATCATCTATGATTGAGTTGCGAAAACTTCTGGATAGGTATCCTATATCTGAACCAAATTCTTTCTGGTTAAAGAATCTCTTTCTAGTTGCTCTGGAACAATTCCGTTCTAAGAAGAAATATTTGAATATCAATCTCATCGATCTCATAGCAAATCCCATCAATCGAATCACTTTTTCGAGAAATACAAGACATCTAAGTCATACAAGTAAAGAGATCTATTCATTGATAAGAAAAAGAAAAAACTGGAACGGGGATTGGATTGATGATAAAATAGAATCCTGGGTCGCGAACAGTGATTCGATTGATGATGAAGAAAGAGAATTCTTGGTTCAGTTCTCCACCTTAACGACAGAACAAAGGATTGATCAAATTCTATTGAGTCTGACTCATAGTGATCATTTATCAAAGAATGACTCTGGTTATCAAATGATTGAACAGCCGGGAGCAATTTACTTACGATACTTGGTTGATATTCATAAAAAGGATCTATTGAATTATGAGTTCAATCCATCCTGTTTAGCAGAAAGACGGGTATTCCTTGCTCATTATCAGACAATCACTTATTCCCAAACTTCGTGTGGGACTACTACTTTGCACTTCCCATCTCATCGAAAACCCTTTTCGCTCCGCTTAGCCTTATCCCTCTCTAGGGGAATTTTAGTGATAGGTTCTATAGGAACTGGACGCTCCTATTTGGTCAAATCCCTAGCTACCAATTCCTATGTTCCTTTCATTACGGTATTTCTGAACGATAACAAGCCAAAACCAAAATGGGAGGATGGGGATGAGGATTATTACGAGATAAAGATTGGTGGTAGTGACGAGATTGATGCTAGTGACGCTGCTAGTGACGCGATTGATGCTAGTGACGAGATTGATCCTGACCTTGATACGGAGTTGGAAGGGCTAACTATGATGAATGCGCCAACTATGGATATGATGCCGGAACTAGGCCTCACCCTTCAATTCGAATTAGCAAAAGCAATGTCTCCTTGCATAATATGGATTCCAAACATTCATGATCTGGATGTGAATGAGTCGAAGTACTTATCCCTCGGTCTATTAGTGAACCATCTATCTGAAAGATGTTCCAATAGAAATATTCTTGTTATTGCTTCGACCCATATTCACAAAAAAGTGGATCCCGCTCTAATAGCCCCGAATAAATTAAATTCGTGCATTAAGATACGAAGGCTTCTTATTCCACATCAACGAAAGCACTTTTTCATGCTTTCATATACTAGGGGATTTCACTTGGAAAAGAAAATGTTCCATACTAACGGATTCGGGCCCATAACCATGGGTTCCAATGCACGAGATCTTGTAGCACTTAGCAATGAGGTCCTATCGATTAGTATTACACAGAAGAAATCCATTATAGACACTAATACAATTAGATCCGCTCTTCATAGACAAACTTGGGATTTGCGATCCCGGGTAAGATCGGTTCAGGATCATGGGATCCTTTTCTATCAGATAGGAAGGGCTGTAGCACAAAATGTACTTCTAAGTAATTGCCCCATAGATCCTATAGCTATCTATATGAAGAAGAACTTATGTAACGAAGGGGATTCTTATTTGTCCAAATGGTACTGGGAACTTGGAATGAGCATGAAGAAATTAACGCTACTTCTTTATCTTTTGAGTTGTTCTGCTGGATCAGTCGCTCAAGATCTTTGGTCTCTACCCGGACCCGATGAAAAAAATGGCATCACTTCTTATGGACTCGTTGAGAATGATTCGGATCTAGTTCATGGCCTATTAGAAATAGAAGGCTCTCTGGTGGG